GAATTCGTTACTTGAACGAAAATAGATCTTGTGGAATCATATTGAATATTTGACGATACATTCCGTACCTTGCTAAAAAACCGATCCTTGCTTACCAACCACACATTGTCTAACCAAACCCAACTCTCTCTTGATACGTTCCTCAAAAAATCCGACTCGTGCAGATTCTTCCCCCAACTAACGAAGATATCTTGGCGGAATTGCCACATATGAAATTGAGCACAATTTTGCAAAGAAATACCCCACTTGTTTCTCGAGAAGAGATGGGAAACATGTTCAATCTCATTTGATTGAATAGTTGACTCAGCTCCTTGTTGTTTGAAGAAACCCTCCACTTCAATTGGTCTTTTTTCACGAAAAGCAGACATGAGATAACAAATCCAGTGTTTCACTAAGATTTTGAATAGCTGTCCCGAATTCAAGTTGATTATGTTTCGCTTCTTCCTCAGAGAAAGACGATCAAACAATTCCCAATCATGGTCCTTGCGGATCGGATCATTCGTATAGGATACAAAAAGAAACTCCAGATATTTGATATCTTTCTCTTTAAATGAGATCTCAATTCCAGCTACGGTTTCCTTAGATATCTTACAACTAGAATTCCACCTTTTTCCGATCCGGTTCCTCCACCACCGCGAACCCCAGTTAGAGTCAGGCATGATACACTTTTTAGTTATTGGGAGAACCCAAGTACTCTCTTTCGGATCCATGAAACAACTCTCAGAGATCTTTTTCCCTTTTGGAAGATAGAGGAGCGAAACAATCAACCTATTAATATTGGAAGACCAAAAAGATTCTTCCGATGTATCATTTCTGGGTCCAATGGAATTCATAGGTATAGGAAGAAGCCCCATCAAATAGAGATTTTTTCGTTCGACCATATTTCGATTGTTAATACGATATATAAGGACCGCTACTACAAGCAGTACTACCCCTTTGATCGTGAAATATCGATTGCTTGTTGAACCCTGTGAATCGCGTGAACGGAGGATACTCCAAATTCGGGGGTCAAAGAGTTTCATAAAACGTTCTTGGTGGAAAAAAATGTGAGTGAAAGATCCCACTGAATCGAATTTGGTCCATGAATCTAAGAAATAGTGAGAATTCTTGATCTCTCTCAATATCTCTCTCAATTCGAAGATCCAGGATTTGAATTGATGTCGTTTCATTGATTCCTGTTTCATTGATTCCTCCTAAAGATTTCATTTCAATTGGAATTTGGTTATTCACGATGTACGATGATCCCTGTTAAGCATCCATGGCTGAATGGTTAAAGCGCCCAACTCATAATTGGCAAATTCGTAGGTTCAATTCCTGCTGGATGCACGCCAATGGGAACGTTCAATAAGTCTATTGGAATTGGCTCTGTATCAATGGAATCTCATCATCCATACATAACGAATTGGTATGGTATATTCATACCATAACATATGAACAGTAAGAACTAGAATTCTTATCAATACTGGAACTCATAGGGAAGAAAATGGATTTATGGATGGAATAAAATATGCAGTATTTACAGACAAAAGTATTCGGTTATTGGGGAACAATCAATATACTTCTAATGTCGAATCAGGATCAACTAGGACAGAAATAAAGCATTGGGTCGAACTCTTCTTTGGTGTCAAGGTAATAGCTATGAATAGTCATCGACTCCCGGGAAAGGGTAGAAGAATGGGACCTATGGGACATACAATGCATTACAAACGTATGATCATTACGCTTCAACCGGGTTATTCTATTCCACCTCTTAGAAAGAAAAGAACTTAAACAAAAAAATACTTAATAACACGGCGATACATTTATACAAAACTTCTACTCCGAGCACACGCAATGGGGCCGTAGACAGTCAAGTGAAATCCAATTCACGAAATAATTTGATCTCTGGACAGCGTCATTGTGGTAAAGGTCGTAATGCCCGAGGCATCATTACCGCAAGGCATAGAGGGGGAGGTCATAAGCGTCTATACCGTAAAATAGATTTTCGACGGAATGAAAAAGACATATCTGGGAGAATCGTAACCATAGAATACGACCCCAACCGAAATGCATACATTTGTCTCATACACTATGGGGATGGTGAGAAGAGATATATTTTACATCCCAGAGGGGCTATAATTGGAGATACCATTGTTTCTGGTACAGAAGTTCCTATCTCAATGGGAAATGCCCTACCTTTGAGTGCGGTTTGAACCATTGATTTACGTAATTGGAAGTAACCAATTAGGTTTACGACGAAACCTAGAAATCAATCACTGATCCAATTTGAGTACCTCTACGGGATAGACCTCAACAGAAAACTGAAGAGTAACGGCAGCAAGTGATTGAGTTCAGTAGTTCCTCATATAAAATTATTGACTCTAGAGATATGGTAATATGGAGAAGACAAAATTGTTTGAAGCACCGACAGAACCGGAAGCGCCCCTTGTTTCAAAGAGAGGAGGACGGGTTATTCACATTTCATTTGATGGTCAGAGGCGAATTGAAAGCTAAGCAGTGGTAATTCTACCCCCGGGGAAAAATAAAATAGAGATGTCTCCTACGTTACCCGTAATATGTGGAAGTATCGACGTAATTTCATAGAGTCATTCGGTCTGAATGCTACATGAAGAACATAAGCCAGATGATGGAACGGGGAGACCTAGGATGTAGAAGATCATAACATGAGTGATTCGGCAGATTTGGATTCCTATATATCCACTCATGTGGTACTTCATCATATGATTCATATAAGATCCATCTGTCTAGATATCATTATATACATCCAGAAAGCCGTATGCTTTGGAAGAAGCTTGTACAGTTTGGGAAGGGGTTTTGATTGATCAAAAAGAAGAATCTACTTCAACCGATATGCCCTTAGGCACGGCCATACATAACATAGAAATCACACTTGGAAAGGGTGGACAATTAGCTAGAGCTGCGGGTGCTGTAGCGAAACTGATTGCAAAAGAGGGTAAATCGGCCACATTAAAATTACCGTCTGGGGAGGTCCGTTTGATATCCAAAAACTGCTCAGCAACAGTCGGACAAGTGGGTAATGTTGGGGTGAACCAGAAAAGCTTGGGTAGAGCCGGATCTAAGCGTTGGCTAGGTAAGCGTCCTGTAGTAAGAGGGGTAGTTATGAACCCTGTAGACCATCCCCATGGGGGTGGTGAAGGAAGGGCCCCAATTGGTAGAAAACAACCCACAACCCCTTGGGGTTATCCTGCGCTTGGAAGAAGAAGTAGAAAAAGGAATAAATATAGTGATAGTTTGATTCTGCGTCGACGTACTAAATAGGAGAGAAAAAAGAGAATATGTTTCTTCGTCTTTACAAAAGAAAAAAAGATAGGAGTAATTAGCTGTGACACGTTCACTAAAAAAAAAACCTTTTGTTGCTAATCATTTATTAGGAAAAATAGAAAAGCTCAACATAAGGGGGGAAAAAGAGATAATAGTAACTTGGTCCCGGGCATCTACCATTATACCCACAATGATCGGCCATACAATTGCTATTCATAATGGAATAGACCATTTGCCTATTTATATAACAGATCGTATGGTGGGTCACAAATTGGGAGAATTTGCACCTACTCTAAATTTCCGGGGACATGCGAGAAGCGATAATAAATCTCGTCGTTAATGTTAATAATAATAAAGTGAAGATGGGTGCTCGTCGTTCATTGGTGGGAGGTTAACCTTATGATAAAGAGGGACCCAGATGTGGAAGTATCCGCTTTAGGTCAACATATATGTATGTCTGCTCACAAAGCACGAAGAGTGATCGATCAGATTCGTGGCCGTTCCTACGAGGAAACACTTATGATACTAGAACTAATGCCTTATCGAGCATGTTATCCTATCTTTAAATTGGTTTATTCGGCAGCAGCAAATGCTAGTCACAATATGGGTTTCAAGGAAACAGATTTAATCATTAGTCAAGCCGAAGTCAACGAGGGTACTATCGTGAAAAAGTTAAAGCCTCGAGCTCGAGGACGTAGTTATCCAATCAAAAGACCCACCTGTCATATAACTATTGTATTGAAAGATATCTCTAAAGATCAAGACTATTTCATATGGTTAAGAAAAATGGGATATGTATATATAGATAAATATACAGATGTTAGAGAGAGGTATCTATGTATGGTAGAACACGAAAGACTAAAATGGGCTAATGCTAATGATAATGAAGAAAGCGAGGGTGTATGGGACAAAAAATAAATCCACTTGGTTTCAGACTTGGTACAACCCAAAAGCACCATTCCCTTTGGTTTGCACAACCAAAAACTTATTCTGAGGGTCTACAGGAAGATCAAAAAATAAGGGATTGTATCAAGAATTATGTACAAAAAAATATGAAAATATCTTCGGGTGTAGAGGGAATTGCGCGTATAGAGATTCAAAAAAGAATCGACCTGGTCCAGGTCATAATCTATATGGGATTTCCAAAATGGTTAATAGAGGGTAAACCGAAAGGAATTGAAGAATTACGGATCAATGTCCAAAAAGGTTTTAATTCTGTGAACCGAAAACTCAACATTGCTATTACAAGAATTGCAAAACCTTATGGAGACCCGAATATTCTTGCAGAATTTATAGCCGGGCAATTAAAAAATAGAGTTTCATTTCGAAAGGCAATGAAAAAAGCTATTGAATTAACTGAGCAAGCAGATACAAAAGGAATTCAAGTACAAATTGCAGGACGTATTGACGGAAAAGAAATTGCACGTGTCGAATGGATCAGAGAAGGTAGGGTTCCCCTACAAACCATTCGAGCTAAAATTAATTATTGTTCGTATACAGTTCGGACTATTTATGGGGTATTAGGCATAAAAATTTGGATATTTACAGACGAGAAATAATAAAAGATTTCTTTTTTTACTTTTCTATCTAGCAATGGACAAAAAAACCTTTCATTATTTTTCCGTTAAAAAAAAAAAAAGATTAATTTCAAATCTTCTAATTCTATAGGGTTAAATAAAAATAAGATTGACCCTTTGGTATAATTGCTATGCTTAGTGTGTGACTCGTCGGTTTTTTTAGTTTAGATTAGGATTAAAAAAGGTAAAGGATAGTCCCCTAGTCTGAACTAAGAACTATGTAACTAATAACCAGCTCATTGCTTCGTATTATCGGGATCCAAAGAAAAAGTCACTATATGATGTATTGATCATAGCGTTGTAGCAACTGAAATCTTTTTTATATTACATATACATAAAAAACCAATCTGATCGTGGATTGTGATGTGAAACAAAAAAAAGGGATGCGGATAAATGGAAGGGGGAGAGAAAGAGAGAAGGCGAATATCAATGATATATGATTCCAATATGTATGGTCTATGAATCATCTCATACAAAGGCAGTGTAATAAAGCATCAATATGGATTCGGTCATAATCATAATAATTTAATCATTAAATGACTCCGGTTCATAGGATAAAAAAATACAAAAAAAGGGAGCTTCGAGTCAATAAAGACTGAGTAGATTGACTCAGGAACAACAAATTGAATTAGGAGCTCCGTTGCAGAGTTCAGGCCTAGCCATTAATCAAGAAGTGATGGGAACGACGGAACCTATGACTGCAGAAGATTCCATTGAAAACGAATCCTAATGATTCATTAGGTGGGATGGCGGAAAGAACCAGGAACCTATTCATTTATTCTGAGAGGTCAAGGGCTGACCCTACGAATTAAACAGATATTGAAAGAGTCAATATTCGCCCGCGAAGGCCTTATTGGATTGCTAAGTTTTTGGGATTCAATAAAGGTCAAAATAAGGATTTGTAAAAATAAAAATTCTATAGAGGTATATTTCCAGTTGTATATAGAACCCAAGATATATAAATCTTTACGTGACAGATTAGAGCTCAAAAATCCTATGATTCAGTCTATTATAAATTCACAATACATATTCGTAATATTATGGAATTATTTCATTCGCGAGGAGCTGGATGAGAAGAAACTCTCATGTCCGGTTCTGCAGTAGAGATGGAATTGAGAATAAGAAACAACCATCAACTATAACCCCAAAAGAACCAAATTCCGTAAACAACATAGAGGAAGAATGAAGGGAATATCTTACCGAGGCAATCGTATTAGTTTCGGCAGATATGCTCTTCAGGCCCTTGAACCCGCCTGGATCACATCTAGACAAATAGAAGCAGGGCGACGAGCAATGACACGATATGCGCGTCGTGGTGGAAAAATATGGGTACGTATATTTCCAGACAAACCTGTTACATTAAGACCTACGGAAACGCGTATGGGTTCGGGGAAGGGGTCTCCCGAATATTGGGTATCTGTCGTTAAACCGGGTCGAATACTTTATGAAATGGGTGGAGTATCAGAAATTGTAGCCAGAGAAGCTATTTTAATCGCTGCGTCCAAAATGCCTATACGAACTCAATTTCTTATTGCAGAATAGGGATGTGCAACCAAAGGAAAGGAGTCTTTGTGATGAAAAAACAAAGAACCGCAGGCCTTTTTTTCTGGACAAAAAATATTTCTTCTTTTTTTTGCCCTTTCTTTAGCATTGAAAGAAACGATAAAAAATTATGATTCAACCTCAAACCCTTTTAAATGTAGCGGACAACAGTGGGGCTCGAAAATTGATGTGTATTCGAATCATAGGAGCTAGTAATCGTCGATATGCTCATATTGGTGACGTTATTGTTGCTGTAATCAAAGAAGCAGTGCCAAATATGCCTCTAGAAAGATCAGAAGTGATCAGAGCTGTAATTGTACGTACATGTAAAGAACTTAAACGTGACAACGGCATGATAATACGATATGATGACAATGCCGCGGTTGTCATTGATCAAGAAGGAAATCCAAAAGGAACTCGGGTTTTTGGTGCGATCGCTCGGGAATTGAGACAGTTGAATTTTACTAAAATAGTCTCATTAGCTCCTGAGGTATTATAAATACTATATAGAATAAAGACTAATAGACAAGCCCGTGATATGATATAGTAGGGTCTCGGGAATGGATTAAATTAATTTCGTAGATTATGTATCACGTATATCCCTTCACTTTAGAATTTATAAAAAATAAAAATAATGATCATGTTGATTATATTAAAACTCGGAGGCACAAATAATTATAGTTCATCATGGGTAGGGACACAATTGCTGACATAATAACTTCTATACGAAATGCTGACATGGATAAAAAAGGAACGGTTCGAATAGCATCTACTAATATTACCGAAAACATTGTTAAAATACTTCTACGAGAAGGCTTTATCGAAAACGTGAGAAAACATCGAGAAAGCAACAAAAATTTCTTGGTTTCAACCCTTCGACATAGAAGGAATAGGAAAGGACCATATAGAACTATTTTAAAACGTATCAGCCGGCCCGGTCTACGAATCTATTCCAACTCTCAACGAATTCCTAGGATTTTAGGAGGAATGGGGATTGTTATTCTTTCTACTTCTCGAGGTATAATGACAGACCGAGAAGCTCGGCTAGAAGGAATAGGAGGAGAAATTTTGTGTTATATATGGTGATCTTTCTGATATCTGAATTGAATTGGTAACTTCCTATATTGCAAAAAAAGAAAAAGAGGAAGGACTGGTTGCCTAATATCACTCCTCCTCCATTAGTTGATACTTCAAGGGGATTACCTGAAATGAAAGAACAAAAATGGATTCATGAAGGTTTAATTACTGAATCACTTCCCAATGGCATGTTCCGGGTTCGCTTAGATAATGAAGATCTGATTCTAGGTTATGTTTCAGGAAGGATCCGACGTAGTTTTATACGGATACTACCAGGAGATAAAGTCAAAATCGAAGTAAGTCGTTATGATTCAACAAGGGGACGTATAATTTATAGACTCCGCAATAAAGATTCGAACGATTAGGTGTATATTTTTCGACATTATTTTCGTGGGGATACAACTTGAGGTTCAAAATTCCAAGAGACTTATTTTCTTCCAAGGAATAGATTCGGAATTAAGATAAGGAATGACAAATATGAAAATAAGGGCTTCTGTTCGTAAAATTTGTGAAAAATGTCGACTGATTCGCCGGCGGGGACGAATTATAGTAATTTGTTCCAACCCGAGACATAAACAGAGACAAGGATAATCCTTCGAAAAAAGGACCCAATGTACAAAGAAAATGAAGGATCTGTTTTAACCTGAAATGGATATATCCGTATATCTCTGACTCATATTGATGAGATGATAAAAGATGGCAAAACCTATACCAAGAGTTGGTTCACGTAGGAATGGACGTATTAGTTCACGTAAGAATGGACGTAGAATACCAAAAGGAGTTATTCATGTTCAAGCAAGTTTCAACAATACCATTGTAACGGTTACAGATGTACGGGGTCGGGTGGTTTCTTGGTCCTCCGCCGGTACTTGTGGATTCAGGGGCACAAGAAGAGGGACACCGTTTGCTGCCCAAACCGCAGCAGGAAACGCTATTCGTACAGTGGTCGATCAGGGTATGCAACGAGCGGAAGTCATGATAAAGGGTCCTGGTCTCGGCAGAGATGCAGCATTACGAGCCATTCGTAGAAGTGGTATACTCTTAAGTTTCGTACGGGATGTAACCCCTATGCCGCATAATGGATGTAGACCTCCTAAAAAAAGACGTGTGTAGAAATAAGACTGGAACAGATTTCAAGAGAAATAAATGATTCAATAATCTGATAAAAAAATTACTATGCTTCAAGAGGAAGTAGCAGTATCTACTCGGACACTACAGTGGAAGTGTGTTGAATCTAGAGTGGACAGTAAGCGTCTTTATTATGGACGTTTTATTCTGTCTCCGCTTATGAAAGGTCAAGCCGATACAATAGGCATCGCGATGCGAAGGGCTTTGCTTGGAGAAATAGAAGGAACATGTATCACACGTGCAAAATCTGAAAAAATACCACATGAGTATTCTACTATAGTAGGTATTGACGAATCCGTGCATGAAATTTTAATGAATTTAAAAGAAATTGTATTAAGAAGTAATCTGTATGGAACTCGCAACGCATCTATTTGCATCAGGGGCCCTGGATACGTAACTGCTCAAGACATCATCTCACCACCTTCTGTGGAAATTGTTGATACTACACAGCATATAGCTATCCTAACGGAACCAATGGATTTGTGTATTGGACTACAAATCGAGAGGAATCGTGGATATCGTATGAAAACACCAAATAATGCACAAGATGGAAGTTTTACTATAGATGCTGTATTCATGCCTGTTCGAAATGCGAATCATAGTATTCATTCTTATGGGAATGGAAATGAAAAACAAGAAATACTTTTTCTAGAAATATGGACGAATGGAAGTTTAACTCCTAAAGAAGCACTTCACGAGGCCTCCCGTAATTTGATTGATTTATTTATACCCTTTCTACATGCGGAAGAACGCGACAAAAATTTAGAGGACAATCAAAACAGAGTTACTATACCCTTTTTTACCTTTCAGAATAAATTGGATAAACTAAGCAAAAGCAAAAAAGAAATAGCATTGAAATGTATTTTTATTGACCAATCAGAATTGTCTCCCAGGATCTATAATTGTCTCAAAAGGTCCAATATATATACATTCTTAGACCTTTTGAATAAGAGTCAAGAAGATCTTATGAAAATGGATCATTTTCGTATAGAAGATGTAAAACAGATATTAGATATTCTCCAAAAGCGTTTCGCAATTGATTTACCGAAGAACAAGTTTTCATTTTTGAATCCATTGGAATGATTTCATCCTTTTTTAGAAAAAAGAAAAAGGTTTTGGGTCTTCAGTAGCATCCATATATTCCATTTATTTGGGGTAGATCTAGAATTTAATTGAATAGGTGTATCTAGGGAATAGTCGCTTCAAAGTGAATCCTCCCTAGATACACACGTCACGTCATTTTTTTATTTCTATTTCACGGTTGAGTCAATTTAAAAAAGACCTAAAGTTAAAGATTTATCAATAGGTAATGTTGCTCCAATACCCAACCAAAGAGCTACTGCGGTCCCAATCAAAAAGACGGTTGTAGCTACTGGACGACGAAACGGGTTTTG